TGTTACAACATGACCATTCTAATCTAAATAAAAAATGGCTTGAATTCTATATTAAGAATAGAATATGTGTATGCTGCGCACTTTTTTGATTTCCATGGGATTGTAGTTCAACTGGTCAGAGCACCGCCCTGTCAAGGCGGAAGCTGCGGGTTCGAGCCCCGTCAGTCCCGACCCGACGGATCCAATAAAAAAAATACATCAATTCGTCCCTCCCTTTTCTGTGAAAGGGGACACAAATGGCAGAATTGAATTCTCACAATATTTTTTTTTTTCGCATTTCTGATCAAAAAAAAATATGGGAATTTCCAGTACTTCAACCCGTGCCCATTGATGACAGAGAAAGATATGTGAATTTCTAACATTATTGGCAGCACTCAGCACATTCAGGATTCAAAAAGATACTATACCGGAGCCCTTTTTTCGATTTCCCCGGTCCGTCCATTAATAGAATAGAGTGTCATATCTTTGTTATTTTTATCGGGAGCACATATTTATATGTATAAATGGAATTTTTTCTCTTTTTTGCTTGGTTTTTTGTTTTTTTGTAAACATTGGGAGTGGAAAAGCAGTCAGATGATACTTCATTAGATGATTGTACAAGGAGGCAGTGGGTTATAGAAAAGAAAGAGTGGAGAAAAAGAAAGAGTGGAAAAGAATAACAATATCAATAAAGGAAACGAATTCTTTTGCTTGGACCAGGAATCACAAATTTTTTATTGGGTGTGAATCAAATATTTTCCTATGTTATACTATTCAATTCTCGACAGTGAATCGATTTGATAGCTTAGATATTCTTATTCATGATATTGATCCGATTCGATGTCATTGAAATGTAATTCATCGCATTGAATTTACAAGTGAAAAACTTTTCATCTCTATGGGATTAAATCCCGAGTTATTGTGAAGTAAAAAAAACAATGAAATTATGGAAGTAAATATTCTCGCATTTATTGCTACTGCGCTGTTCATTCTAGTTCCTACTGCTTTTTTACTTATAATATATGTAAAAACAATCAGCCAAGGCGATTAATTTGAATAAAACTTGACTTCTCGTCATTAGTATAGTATGGTAGAAAGATTCAGATATTTCTTTCTATCATACTATACTATTCTAATTTTAGGAATGTTAGGAATGTATAAAGTTGTAATGTATAAAGATCCAAACTTAATAGAAATCAATTTACAATATCTATCTTCATAGATGTCGATATCAATTAGATATATGTAATGGCCGTCCTATCTCAATTTTTTTTTCTTTGTTTGATCCATTTTAGTTGTCTTGATTTCAATCTGAAAAAATTGCAAGACTTTACTTGTCTTGTGATTTTTTCATTCCCGGATTTCTTATTAGTTTCTATATGAATCTCGGTATCCATCAAAAAAGAATCAAATCCATGAAGGAAAGAAAAATGGAATATATATTAATAAAAAAAATCAAATAATCTCTTTTTTTACATTTCAAAGAAGTAATTGATTGAAGAGTTAACAGATGATCAAAAGAGTTCTATAGTAACTTCTTCGTATTTCGTTTCGAAAGTATACCTTACCGATTTTTTAACCTTTGATCCATGGTATGAAATGAGTTAAATAAAACATAGCCTAAATCAAATTGCTAAAATAAGTAAGTGCGCAATATGTGACTAGACCAAGACAAGATCTTATGAAAAAAAAGAACTACTTTCTTTTCCATTTGAACAGGAAAGGAGGAAATAAAAGAAAATGAAAAAAAAAAACAAAAAAATGGGTGGGGTTCCCTTGCCCCGCATTGTCCATATATAACTCTGGTAAGAGACGGTTCATCTAAATAGAAAATTGAGAAAGAATTTTTTATTTCTTTTTAAAAAATTGTCTACCATCCGTATCCTTTAGATTCTCGGAATACGAAAATGGGAATTATTGAAATATTTGTTTGATTTTGATTGAAAAGGTATTATTCATCTATATTAGTCATAGAATACATTACTACATTAGAACCAAAAAATTTCTAAATCTAAATGAAGACTAATAAAAATTAATTAAATTAATTAATATTAATTAATTATAGTGAATTTCAAATAAAAGGTTTTGCAAAACCATCTAGAAAAAAATTGATACAGTTTGATTCCTCAATCCAATTATTAAATTAGTAATACCTCTAGAGTCCACTTCTTCCCCATACTACGAGTGAAAGGGAAAATGTAAAGACTACCATTAAAGCAGCCCAAGCGAGACTTACTATATCCATTTGAATTATGTCCCCTATCTCTATGAATATGAAACGAATAGAATCTGAAGGAATTTTTCCATTATTGTTCACTAATAATATAATTATAGTGAAATTACTGGCGCAGAGTCAAAAAAAAAGGATTCGGACACAAAACCATTCATGAAAGACTGCAATAAATTCACTTATAACAAGTTCTTTTAGATGATTTCTAATTGAATCGGGAAAGATTAAGCACAAGCAAAATATATAGTGACATTTTTTGGGGGAGTATCAAGAGAATGTTATTAACATGTA